TAAATCAATATGTTGAAATAAGCAATGATTAAGTGCCCATTATATAGAAATAATGAATCGTAAATTAAATTAAATAGAGTTCTGGTTCGAATTCCATAGGATCCATAGGATAAGTATTGTCTATAATGATAGATAAATGAAAAGGCTTCCTGACGATTTTTTCTTCATCTACTTGATTTGATATTTTTAAAATAAAATCGATTTTATTTTAAAAATGCCTTAGTTGAACTTGAAAATCCACTCATTGAAACTGAAAAGCAAATAAGTAAACAATTAAATTGGATTCGTTGGCCGGTACCAACAAAATGGAGTGCTAAACCCAGTTCGTTTCGTATTGAATTGAATTAATCGATCACCTTGCTATCGAACATTTATTTTGGATTTCCAATTTTTTGAAAAAGAAATTCGACATATTTTTTATTTTTATTTTTATTTATTATTATGAGAATCAATCCTACTACTTCTGGTCCTGGAGTTTCCGCGTTTGAAAAAAAGACCCTGGGGCGGATCGCTCAAATCATTGGCCCGGTGCTAGATGTAGCCTTTCCACCGGGCAAGATGCCAAATATTTACAACGCTTTGGTAGTTAAAGGGCGAGATGCTGTTGGACAACAAATTAATGTGACTTGTGAAGTCCAGCAATTATTAGGAAATAATCGAGTTCGAGCTGTAGCTATGAGTGCTACAGATGGTTTAATGAGAGGGATGGAAGTGATTGACACGGGAGCTCCTCTAAGTGTTCCAGTCGGCGGGGCGACTCTAGGACGAATTTTTAACGTGCTTGGAGAACCTGTTGATGATTTAGGTCCTGTAGATACTCGCACAACATCCCCTATTCATAGATCTGCCCCTGCCTTTATACAATTAGATACAAAATTATCCATCTTTGAAACAGGAATTAAAGTAGTAGATCTTTTAGCCCCTTATCGGCGTGGGGGAAAAATAGGACTTTTCGGGGGAGCTGGGGTGGGGAAAACAGTACTAATTATGGAATTAATTAACAACATTGCGAAAGCTCATGGAGGTGTATCCGTATTTGGCGGAGTAGGGGAACGTACTCGTGAAGGAAATGATCTTTACATGGAAATGAAAGAATCTGGAGTAATTAATGAAGAAAATATTGCAGAATCGAAGGTAGCTCTAGTCTATGGTCAGATGAATGAACCACCGGGAGCTCGTATGAGAGTTGGTTTGACTGCCCTAACTATGGCGGAATATTTCCGGGATGTTAATGAACAAGACGTACTTCTATTTATTGATAATATCTTCCGTTTCGTCCAAGCAGGATCAGAGGTATCTGCTTTATTGGGTAGAATGCCTTCCGCTGTGGGTTATCAACCCACTCTTAGTACCGAAATGGGTTCTTTACAAGAAAGAATTACTTCTACCAAAGAAGGATCCATAACTTCCATTCAAGCTGTTTATGTACCTGCGGACGATTTGACTGACCCCGCTCCTGCCACGACATTTGCGCATTTAGATGCTACTACTGTACTATCAAGAGGATTAGCCGCTAAAGGTATCTATCCAGCAGTAGATCCTTTAGATTCAACATCAACTATGCTCCAACCTCAGATTGTTGGTGAAGAACATTATGAAACTGCGCAAAGAGTTAAACAAACTTTACAACGTTACAAAGAACTTCAGGACATTATAGCTATCCTTGGGTTGGACGAATTATCCGAAGAGGATCGCTTAACTGTAGCAAGAGCACGAAAAATCGAGCGCTTCTTATCTCAACCCTTTTTCGTAGCAGAAGTATTTACGGGTTCCCCGGGGAAATACGTCGGTCTAGCAGAAACAATTAGAGGGTTTAAATTGATCCTTTCCGGAGAATTAGATGGTCTCCCTGAACAGGCCTTTTATTTGGTAGGGAACATTGATGAAGCTACAGCGAAGGCTACGACTTTAGAAACGGAGAACAACTTGAAGAAATGACCTTAAATCTTTGTGTACTGACTCCCAATCGAATTGTTTGGGATTCAGAAGTGAAAGAAATCATTTTATCTACCAATAGTGGACAAATTGGCGTATTACCAAATCACGCGCCTATTGCTACAGCTGTCGATATTGGTATTTTGAGAATACGTCTTAACGAACAATGGTTAACCATGGCTCTGATGGGCGGTTTTGCTAGAATAGGCAATAATGAGATTACTATTTTAGTAAATGATGCGGAGAAGGGTAGTGACATTGATCCACAAGAAGCTCAGCAAACTCTTGAAATAGCAGAAGCTAGCTTAAGGAAAGCTGAAGGAAAGAGACAAATAATTGAGGCAAATCTAGCTCTTAGACGAGCTAGAGCCCGAGTAGAGGCTATCACTGTGATTTCGTAACTAGTTAGTGCTTTCCGAATAATCAATAATCATCAAAGGAACTTCTGTATAAACAGAAGTTCTGTTTATACACCCTATTTTTTATTTTTCGAATTTTATAAATAGAATCATAAGTGGAATCGGATTCTAAATACAAGGAAAAATTTTTGAATTCAAAAAACAAAAAAATGAAATATAAAAGAATGGAAAAAATAAAAAATTAATAAAACAAGATGGATAGAAAAACTTATTAGATACCATTGATTTTGATATCTAATAAGGTCTACCTACTATTGGATTTGAACCAATGACTCCCGCCGTATGAAAGCAATACTCTAACCACTGAGTTAAGTAGGTCTTTTATAATCACAAAGAGAAAGAAATGGAACTCGTCGCATCGACGGATTATAAATGGAATAGCATTTATAAGCAATACCAATCAAATATATCGCACAAATAAGATGTTGCATCATGGAATATTTATCTTGACAAGAGATTGTCGACATGATAAAATATGTATCACAAGCACAAGGGCTATAGCTCAGTTAGGTAGAGCACCTCGTTTACACGCGCGCCAATGTTTTTCAGAGGAGTACATCATGTAATCAAAAGACTTATTGAGAAGGTAATGTCTTACTCCATGACTTTTAGGGAATAAGAGAACAATAGCTTGACAAAGGGATTCGGTCTAATTTAGGTGCTCTTTTTAGCCGCCAAATAGAACCCATCTTAGATTTCGATTTAAGATATTGATAAGGTGAATACCCAGTTTATTCAATGCTAGGCATAATGAGTATAAGGACCTCAAAAATTCTCTTTTTGTCCTATCCTATGAACTTTAAGGTGTATGAAGTTTCATATTTGATTCTTTATTAAGCAGAAGCGGGGCAATGGAGACTTCATTTAACTTAGGTTGATCTAAGCCAAAAGCAGACCTACGTCAGGGTAGTCCTTCTTTGAAACACTTTGGTAATGCTCTCTGATCGGAATCTAAATAATAAATCAGAGCAGGGGGAGCCATCGTCTTATCTTTCTGTCAAGAGAATTATGGTAGACTAAATGATTAGTTATATCAATTAATGTATCAGTTAATGAAAGAGCCCAATGCAAAAAAATGCATGTTGGGTCTTTGAAGCAGTTCAAATCATTTTTATTACAATAAGTTTGATCTGTTTTACCGAGAAGGTCTACGGTTCGAGTCCGTATAGCCCTAAAAGAAAATGAAAAAAAAAAAGGGCATTTCAATAGATCCAATCGGTATTTTTTCTAATCTTGACTAAACAAACCAAATTTTCTTCATTATTAATCGTAGATTAATTACATATTAATTTTCCTCTCCTACTCTCCGCACGCAATACAATTCCGCAATACAATAAAAGAGTTAGTGATACTTCTTTGCCTTTGGAATACCTATATAACCTTAGTTGATTTTTATAATCAAAATCATTCCATGAACTCGGTTAAAAACACACTTCAACCTAATCTAACAAAAATGGAATCCACTAGTAATAAGTTACATGGGTTTAGGAAGAACTTACTCTGTTTCTATATTTAGTTTAGGAACAGTCGAAGTTTGAAAAATAAAGATCTTTGCTAACTTTCATTGTTAACATTGTCAAATAGGTTTTTCTTGGTATATGTTACTTGATAAAATAAAGCGCAAAACAAAAGAGTTTTTGCTGTATTAAATCAATAGAAATTCCTAAATCAATAATCAATACTAAATCAATACTCAATAGAAGTTCCTATTCTAATAATAATAATATATAATAATAATATATATTTATTATTATTAGAATATATATTTTCAATATTATTTCTATTTTAATATTATTTCTATTTCTATATATATAGAATAGAATATTAGTAGAATAGAAATTCTAGAATAATAATTGAAATATTATTGTATAATATAATAATTTATCTAATAAATATCGAATAGATAGATTTTAATAAATTAATAAATACTTAATAATTTCAATACTTTCAATACTTAAAAAAAAAAATAGAAAATTAAGAATTCAATTTTGAATTCCTTGTTTTCGATTTTTTTTTCTATTTTAGAGAGAATCCGGAGTGGGGTGAAAAAGCGAGAATAAAGTCTTATCCGTATAAGAGCAATAAGCAATATATTTATACTATATCAAGATCGAAATCAATTTGAAGTAAATAGAAACATTATCGTGAATGAATATTGAAAGGGGACATGTACCACAAACGAGACATGTAACACAGCAACCAAAGAAAACGAGTTGGTTCAACAAAAATCAATTGTTAAGAGTTATGAATCAGTTGACAATTAATTCCAATTCGACTCAACTAATCTAGTCTATTTCCCTCATTCATAGGAGTGTACCTATGGTTCTGCTTTACGAATATGATATTTTCTGGACATTTCTAATAATATCAAGCGTTATTCCTATTTTGGCATTTCGAATTTCCGGAGTTTTATCCCCCATTACCAAAGGTCCAGAGAAACTTTCTAGTTATGAATCGGGTATAGAACCAATGGGCGATGCTTGGTTACAATTTCGAATCCGTTATTATATGTTTGCTCTAGTTTTTGTTGTTTTTGATGTTGAAACAGTTTTTCTTTATCCATGGGCAATGAGTTTCGATGTATTAGGAGTATCTGTATTTATAGAAGCTTTCATTTTCGTGCTTATCCTAATTGTTGGTTTAGTT